TCGCCATGCATAAACTGAACCCACAATTGGGATAAGCACGAAAATTAAAGCTTCGATAAATACGGATACACCCAATACATCGAAACTCATTGCCCATGGATAAAGAAAGACCGTTTCAACATCAAAAACAACAAAAACTAGAGCAAACATGTAATAGCGGATTCGGAATTGTAACCAAGCGTCCCCCATAGGTTCTATGCCCGATTCATAACTAGAGAGCTTCTCTGGTCCTTCACTAACCGGGGCTAAAACTCCTGAAATTACAAATGCCAAGATAGGAATAACGCTTGATATTATTAGAAATGCCCATAAAATATCATATTCGTGAAGCAGAAACATAAATGTACTCCTATTAATGTGGAATATGCTGAATTATTCGGGTTGGCATTGTCAATTCATCCAGAACTTGTTTTCCTAGGTGAAACAAGAATTGATTTTAATCAAATCAAAGTGCATAGTTCAGAGTTTGTTTGCTGTGTGGCATGTCTTGTTTAGAGATTCATCCAACGGAATCGGGATTCCATTTTTGATTTCGATTCTATTTAGATATGGTGTAGACATAAGGCGTTCTTACACAAACAAAACTCTCTCACTTTGTCTCGCTTTCTCTATTCTCTATAAAAAAATAGATATAAGATATAAAAAATATTAAATAAAAAAATTCTAAATAATAAAAGATTCTAAATAATAAAAGTAATTTAATTAAATACTAAAATATACTAATCTAACCTAATAGAATATTCTATTACTAATGTATTCTAATGAATAGTAATACTATAACTATGTTTCATAATTATGAAACGTAATACTATGTTTTTTTCTTGCTATTTCCTTATATTTATTTCTTTGTATTTTATATTTAGAAATATATATTTCTTATATAATCTTATATAAATTATATGTAAATATATAATGTTATATAATGTATAAATAATAAAATGAAATAAGATAATGAAATATTATCAAAAAAAATAATATCAAATATAACATAGTTATTATCAAAACCGATAATATTTTTGGGGTAAAAGATGTCTAGAGATTTCTAACATATTCGAAGTATTCTTTTCATTAAAATCCAGGTAAAGGATCGTCGTTGCTTTTATTGATTTTATACAAATACGAATACGTAAACACAATCTAATGCATCGAACGATTATATTTTCTTTCTTTTTCTTGTCCTAGATTTGACACATACTGATCTGATTAGATCCATTGGAATGAATTATTTTTTGGATTTTCAGGTCCCTATGTATTTACATGAATATGTGGTAATGCTTTCATTTCATTTCTATGAAACAACCAACGGTCTGTCCAGTCTATAAACAAGTACTGATGAGGAAATGAAAACTATACTAAACTAGAATGTCTATACAAAAATAGACAAATAGAATGTATTAGGGCTATACGGACTCGAACCGTAGACCTTCTCGGTAAAACAGATCAAACTTATTATTATCGAAATGATTCGAACTGTTTCAAAGACCCAACATGCATTTTGTTTGTTGCATTGGGCTCTTTCATCAACTGATGTAAAGATCAGTTAGTCCACCATATTTTTTCTTTACAGGAAGATAATGAGCTGGCTCCATGTGCTCTGATTCATTATTTGTATTCAGATCTAGTAGCAATACCAAAGTGTTTCAAAGAAGGGTTACCTTGACTTAGGTCTGCCTTCGGCTTAGATCAACCTAAGTTAAATGGAGTCTCTATCGTTCCGCTGCAAGAATCGAATATGAGACTTCATACACCTTAAAGTTCATAGGACGAAAAGAGGTTTTTTTGAAGCCCTTATACTCATTATGCCTATCATTGAATGGGCTGGGTATTTACCTTATCAACTATCAAATCAATGACGGGTTCTATTTGATTTGGCACCCAAATTCGCACCAAAATCGGACCGAACCAAATATTTGTCAGGCTATTGTTCTCTCGAATCTATGGAGTAAGACATTGATTTTTCAATAAGATCAATTATGTTCATTGCATAATAAGCTCCCTTGAAAAGCATTGGCGCACGTGTAAACGAGGTGCTCTACCTAACTGAGCTATAGCCCTTGTCATAGATATCTTAACATATAGATAATTTCTTGTCAAGATGGATATTCCCTAATCCCACATGATAACTCTCTGATCCGTTTACTGTTAACAGATTGGTATTGCTTAGAAATAATATTCTATCTATAATCCCCGAGGTGATGGGTCTTCTTTTGCGGTGATAAATTACCTACTTAACTCAGTGGTTAGAGTATTGCTTTCATACGGCAGGAGTCATTGGTTCAAATCCAATAGTAGGTAGAACTTATTAGATACCGGAGTCAATGCAATGGTATCTAATAAGTTTTTCTACTCATCTTCCCTTTTTCGTTGTATCAGATTAGACTTGATTGTCTTCAATTGGCAGAATCTAAATGTGGTGTATAATAAAGAACTTCTAAAAAACTTCTTTTGATTATTTTGATGTATTGACTAGTAGGAAATAACATTGGCAGCCTCTACTCGT